ACTGATTGTGCTTGTGCCAGCTACGTCTTTCCTCTACCTAAAGGTAAGGTATTGTGCCACCTCAAACTCAAAACTATATTTCTCAAACTCAAAACTATATTTATTACCCCTCCCCTCTTTCTACGGTACCGGAGGATCAGTTGCTGGAGAAGAGGAATCCTGTAGATCGGCGGAATCTCTGTTCTCACCCCCTCTCGCTAAAGAAAGGAACTAGTTAGGATATACCTTGGTATTGGTTCTCAACCCAGCGGAAGGGAAAGGCAGTGAAGAGGCTCCGGCTCCAAGGTCCAGCTTCTTTCTCTTTTGCTTAGATGGCACCTTGGCGAGGAATCTTTGAACCTAGAAAAACTAAGAGCTTCGTCCCTCCTCTCCTGTGAGGAAAGACCCACCTCGAGTTCAGTGGCTGCTTAGTAGAGCAAGGTTTAGTTCTTTTCTTCCTAAGGGCTTCACTGGTAAAGAATCCAAAGAGTTTCACTCAGTCATATACCCCCTCTACCAAAACCCAGATTCTCTGCTTTCGGGTTACCCCATTACCACTAAAGCTCGATATTGATCTTGATCCCTATCCTTTCTTTGATTAAAGAAGGAGCCTTCACTCCGCCCCAGCTACCTTTACCCTCTTTAGGAAGAGTTCTCGTATTGTGATTGATCCTTTGGTGTATCACTCTCGATCATCTCCCACATAGATGTATAAGAGGGTATAAATTATTTACCTTTAATCGATCTAAGATGAAGAGGTGCTTCCATATACATTAAGATATAAAGAAGCACATTTAGGACTAAAGAGATTCAAGGAGAAAGGGTCCTTCAAAATTAGGAGTAGGAGACCTCCATACCTTGGATCCCTTACATCCAAAGGTCCAATTTTATTCCAGACATTCCTCAAAGGACTTAGGTTTGACTCTTTTATAATAATTATAAGTTTTTTAGCTTTTTTAAGCTTAATCTTTCTTTTATTCCAGGGCTTGTAACCTCAAACTTCTAGCTCAACTAAGAAGAGGGCTTCATTATATTCACACTAGCAGTTAGGTTTGGAAAGCAACCCTTAAAGAAAGAACTGCATCATGGCCATAAGTTGGGGGAAATATAAGGTTACCCACCACCCGAGGGATAATAATCTTTTTCCTATCAGGCTTTGTCGAGTTAGCTTCAAAGCTTTGCTCCTTGTAATTCCTATCCTAACGCTTTGCTTTCTTCGTTTGCATCCGCTGTTGGATAATCCAAGCCAAGTCGACTCTCCCTTTTCCTCCCCAGCTAATTTTATAAGAGAACAGCTTTTAAGGTTGAGTTAGCAAGTCCCAGGGTATGCCCCGTCCTCTGTATTAGTTGAGAATCTTTCATCTTCTCTCCCTGCGGTTTATCCTATACAGATCCTCTCTGCCTTTGGCTGAGCCCTCGCTCTCCTTCCCTTCCGATAGCTCCTTCCTCTGTCGAGTTAGCCACGTCTTTCTCACCCTTCGCGGGATATGGCACCTCCTTTGAAAGAGAATCGGGATCGAGTTAGCACCTGCTTTCAGTCGAGCTTCTTTCCGGTAAGACATATCCAAAAGACCAGTTCCCTACCCTACTTTCCTGTGATGAAAGAAAAGGGCTTTATGCCCCGGTTTAGTACTCGTGGAAAAGAACCTTTGCTTCGGTCGAATTCGAATACCCCACTCCCTTTTTAGTTCTTTCAGAATAAAGATTTTATTGAGGAATCTCCTTGCTACGAATCTACTGAAGGAGAATCTTTGGTTTAGAGTTTAGAGGGTGAGTCTTGCCCCCCTGAGTCGAGCTTTCTTCAAACGTTGTGTCAGCATCTCCGAACCTTGGCGAGGAATCTTTCCTATCTGGCTCAAGATCCTCTTAGTCAATCCATTTGAAATGGAACTTCTAGCCACTGGGTCAACGTTAACTCCACAAAGATTTTCGAGTTAGCTTCTGCTTACCTGCATTAGAAGTAAAGTCTTGGTACCAGTTACATACTTTTCTACCGGACTGATTCGTTTTAATTTCCTATCCTCCCCACCCCAAGAGCTTCTCTCCTAAACTAACTGGATGACCTCCGTGCCGTGGAGGCGAAGTCAAGCTGGCAACCTCCCTTACCTTACTTTTAGTGCTTTTAGTCTCGCCAATGCCTTCAGTCGAGTTAAACTTTCCAGCTACTCTGTACTCTTCTCTTACAGATGAAGTTTTAGAGATTTCGCTTTACCAAACCTTCTTCCAGAAGTCAAAGATTTTACAACCCTAGTTAGATTGTTATATTGGAATACAATATACTTAGCTAGCTGTGTTTTAGTCCCTCCTAAACCCTTCACTCCTCTAAACTTCCTATTCTTACCTACCCGCCTTCTTATGATCTAACTGCCCTTCTTCGACTAGTGCTATCAGTGCACTCCTTGCCTTAAGCCCAGATCCGTGCTCGGTTAACCTTCTTTCCTTTCCTCTTTCCCCTTAGTCGAGCATATTACACTAACCTTGTTAAGCTGGAATATAGGGATTCTTTTAGGCTTTCTTTGGGTTCAGTTAACCCCAACATAAGCCTGAAAGCATCAGGAGTCTTCCCACCGCTACTCTTATTCTTCCGTCACTCCGGGAATCAACTCCCAGCCAAGAAGTGAAGAGTGAGACTCCTGTCCTTTCCCTTTCTAATCTAAGAGCTTCTTCCCTCTCTTTAAGTTCCTAACCCGCATGAGAAAGCTTCTATTCTTTTCGTGTCGTGACTCGATTGAAGCCCTTCTTTCTTTGTAGCTATTCAAAGGGTATTAAATCAGGAGGTTCAGAAGCAGAAGGTAGGACTAGTCTGGGTATGAATCAAATCCTTTCCTAGGGTGAGTCCTTATGTAAGTAGAAGGCAGCCATCTAAGAGATGTTACTAGTCTGTATGCAAAGCCTCCTAGTCCCATCCCCTTCTGTAATAGGAACTCCCTGCGGGCGCTATCCTATAAGCAGACGCAACTAGAAGACATTATTGTCTTTATCTAAGTTAGAGGCTTTTATATAGCTTAAACCCTTTCCTTTTCCCAGGTATTCAAAATAATCTTTCTAAAGTGCGGATGAGAGAACCAGACAGCTTCACACCTGAAGGGACGATTAGAGGGTTTAGCAGAATGCATACCTTCCATGTAAATGATCATAGGATAGTAGTCTGAGGTGGTACGAGGGATGTTTCCAACCACAGCTTATGGTAAAATCTCTTTCAACTTCTACTTTACTAAGGCTAGATCCAATCGAAGCAGCGTCTTAGCTAACCCTTCCCTACCATTGGTCCAAGTGGTCTAGGACTACAGCATGCCAAATCCATTAGACCACAACGATGAAATTTGATGCAAACTTCTCAGCTCTCCTACGATTAGACGTAGTGTCGTTTCTGAAACTCCTTCTATCTTCCAACCTAAAGAAATCATGGAAATCCCCTGCTAGCATCGATGGGTACTGGTCATATTGTTCAGCCATTCTATTGATATTCTTCCCTTTATAACTGGACTCGATCTATACCGGACTAATGAGATCTCAATTCAACATTGAGCCTTTCCTTTCTTGTTTCTCCTTTCTATGTAGATGGATTGATTGCGGGTTTCTCCAACTCGATTCTCAGTTTCTCCTTTTCCTTTGGCTTTCAACACTAGAAAAGTTCGCGGAAAGAAAGAATTGGTATTTCAAAAAAAAGGGAGTATGGAAGACTTCTATGAGACTTTGATTTAATAGCTCCGGCCAGAGAATAGATTGTTGCATTGAGCAGGGGAGACGGATCTGCTTCGTTGCGGCCCGAAGCTCATCTCCTGCTCTTAGCCATCCGAATTCTCTGTCATTTTCTGTAATATTAAGTGTTTTAAGATGTTGTAATAAATGTTCTAGTTGAAAGAAATTCCACCTCCTCTCATCCCTTAGCTCTTTGATGAACTCTTCGAGAGTATAGGCGTAGGCTCATGACTCTTGAAAGTGAATATCGCTCGCAAGGGCCGCCCTGATAGTGGAACCCTTCAACGGAAAATTGCGTATGCTAGCTCCAATGAGTAGTAGAGGAAAGCTCGGCCTCAGCGCGTCCTACTTGTGTCGTGTTTTAAGCCTGCTATGCATCCTTGTTCCATCTACCATTCCTGACAATCCATTTCAGGTATGCCCGCTGCTTCGTCCACAATTACTGAAAATCCATCCTATCTTTATTGGGATCATACCCCCTTGGACTTTACTATTTTTTATCTGTTTAAGGAATTATTCCCTGGGCTTTCAATGGGCCCACGCCTTCTCGATACTACCCTCTAAGAAGAGATGCGCAAGACTGGGATACATAGTCTGAGCAAAAATACCCCTATCAAAAATAAGACTCTTTAGAGAAAAAATACCCCTTGGCGGATTAAGCTTTTTACCTAGAATACCCCCAACATACCCAACTATTTGAGCAAGAGTTGCCGTTTCGTCGAATGCTATTAGGAAAACTTTTCAAAACGTATGTGTGAAACCGAGTATGTGACCATAACTGACACCGTTTTAGGAAGAAATTCGTCGGATACACTTCTCGGAGATGGGAGTGGAGTGATTTCAGGAGAGATAACCGGGGTAGAAGCCTCCGAGAAACCTGATGAGGGGATTATCGGGAACTCCTCCAAAGCAAAAATCTTTAGAGAGAAAAAAGGGGTTTGGAGATCTGAGAGAGGAAGTAGGCTTTAGAGAAAAAGTCCCTCTTGTGCCGGTAGTAGGGAAAGCAGCTGAGATAGAGAGAGCAGTTATCCCTTAAAGTCCTTTATGGATTTCGAGTCGGGAATAGAGCAGTGGCTTAGATCCCCTGATCGAGTAATGGGGTTTGTTTTTCTCTCGTTCACGTTGATAGCCCGGGTTCAGCTCAAGCTGCTGCGAAAGAATTCGTCGAAGGGGTGGAACGAGCTTACCTTTTAGAGTAAGGGGAAAGGGCTTTTTTTTTTTATAGAGAGATAGAGAGCAGATTAAGCTTAAGCGGTACCTGATGAACCCACCAGTACTGGTCCCACCAACGCCGGTAAGACCCCCACTTTATCAGTTAATGCCTGAACTGAAAGACTTCTTTCTTTTTTGATCCTGTGTCGATGCCCAGGTAGTGTCCAGCTGAGAGGATCCTGTCTTTCACGGGTCATTCCTAGTACCCTTGGAAAGCGAAAGGATGCTCTATTCCCTCACACCGGTGACCCGGAAGCTAGGTACTATGGTTCAATGGGCGAGGATGCTAGGTTACCAGGTTCTCAAATTGGGTATTGAACCCTCTCTCCCTCCTGCTGCAACCTTTGCCTCTATCTCTACTTCTGGGTCTCGATCTCGAACTCAAACTGATGCCTAGCTGCCTGAATCTCTGCTTCCTTCTACTACCACCGGGCTAGCGTTACCAGTCATTCTGGAAGTGTGCTTGTGGGGAATGTTTGGAATGATTCCTTAGATTGTGAGGAAAGTGAAAGAGACCGTGAATGTAATCCACTCAAAGTCTCAACTTTAGACTACCTGAGGCAGAAGAAGAAGAATAAGTCCTCCTTACCTAACGTGCCTCACCAAGAGCTTCCACGGACTCCAGGTAAATATAAATCCCCTCCATCTCAGGTCAGTTAAAGGTATGTAAGCCGACACTGACGCAGAGACATATGCTGTTGTTTCAGCAAATGAAGAATAGGATTTCCTCCCTTTGAAGGTAGGTAAATGGGTATACTACAGAATCGGAGCAGAGGAAGGGCTTAGATGGAAATGAAATTTGAGATTGAGTTGCCACTAAGGGAGCTCGGTAAGGTTTGGAAGGAAGGATTGGGGGCTGGGGTTGGTGATCTTAGGTCGAAGTACTTCTTCTCCCTCGATCTGTCTTCGTTGGAAGGTTGGGTTTTCCCTCTCTCATAATGTCGTGAGAGGCTTTTCCCCCTTCTGTGCAGCCTGATTCTAATTTCGTAAATAGAATTGGCTTCGCTTCTCCTGTCGCGAGAGGGCGAGGTGGCGCCCGTCTGGGCCCTAAGTAACGATGTTGATCCTTGATCCGAGTATAGAAGAAATGAAGTTTCGATTTGGTGAGCATAAGAAGACGCATCCGAAGAGGCTGAATCTGAAACATACGCTTAAACAGACGATGAAGCCGAAACGCAAAAATTTCATTTTCTTTTTGTTGGGGGTTTGTCTAGAACAACAGAATCAAGAGGAGCGGAGCGAACAAAATCCGCTTTGGAGTGAATTCCCGCCCCGCGCTAATTGAGCCGTAGATTATGAGCTTACTGATTCAAAGCTCTCATGAGATCTCGTTGGCATGCCCTACAAAATGAAAAGGAAGTCGCAGGAGCAACTTAAGAGTTCTAATTCCCCGACTCCGTTCCTTAGCACAAGCGCTAAGCGATAATAATTCCTATTTTTTAGTGTTCTTTCCACTTCAACATTAACTTCGTTAGCTAACTAAGTTGTTGATCCTCGCCCATCTTTGGCTGCCTGTGAGGAGGTTTATGTTGGACCTATGCGATCTCGTTACAACGTTCTTTTTTTTTACAGGTTCAAACTTCAATCTTGAAGCATGGGCGGTGGTCGGATGAACAGAATGTCCGAGTAAGGAGAACTAGCCAAGCTTCTTCACAAGCGAAGGAATTGCAGCCTAACCATCTGTGAGATCGGAGACTTCGAGAGGCGCCCCAGTCCTCTTTAACGCCACTCTTTCCGAGTCTCGTTTGATGAACGGATCTACTACAAGAGGTGAAAGCACTTCGTTGTTCAATCTCGATCTGCCAACAGTCAATCTAAAAGAGGCCTTGCTTCTTTTCTTCATCCGTATTCGGATTTGCCTTGCTTGGTCAGGACTAAGTCATAAGCGACTAAAGAATCCGCCTTTAGCTCCGTGGCTCTAGCCGGCAAGGGACAAGGATAGAAAAGAGTTCCCAAATGGAGGGCGGTGGGCCCCCTTCAAAGAACTTTTTTCTTCCGCTACATTCCTATCATTCGTTCTTTCCTTCTTTCTTGCTGTAGGCTTTCATACCAATTGATATGGATCGTTCCCAAATGCTACCTCTTGGGCTAAAGCCCTCTTCCGATGCCTTTTATTCTTCATAGTGATCTCCTCTACCCGCCGAACCGCAGAACCGCTACCTCTCGTCCCTTATCTTCTTATCTGATTTACTGTCCGTCCCGTTACCTCTATTTTTAGGGATTATGACCAGCAACTGGCACACCATAAAGAATAGGCTTTTGGCTGAAAAGAATCATAGCATTGCCTCTGTCTTCATGCAAAACACGTCTACCACGCTGTGAGCAAGCCGCGGGTCTAAGCCACAGGAACAGGAAGGAGTCACTCTTGTTGTTATAGCTGTTGTTCGCTTGGCTTTAGCTCGTCTTTCTCTTTCTATTGAACAATATGAATTGCCAAATCTATAGGCTATGTCAATAGTCATCGCCTTGTCTGACTTCCGTCTTCCATTAGCACTGCCTCGGTATACAACCAACCATTCCATATTCATTGCCTCCTCGTATTACAAAGTAACCAGATCTCCTCACTCGAGTTCTTTGCATTGAGCTCGCTCGGTTCGTCTGTTCATTGGAGGAAAGCGTTTATGGAGCTTCATGTATCAGCCCGCTGTCCTTCTGTCTCTGATCCCCAATATGAGTGAGACCAAGAGGGCTGACTGGAGTTCCACAAATCAGCTGGTCATGTCATGGCTTCTCAATGCAATTGAGCCTACAATTGCTACCAGTCTTATGTTTATGGCATCGGCTAAACAGGTATGGTCTTTTATTTCCATGATCTTTATTCCATAGGAAATGAAGCTAAGATATTCCAGCTTGAATAAGAAGTCCAAAATCTTAGTCAGGGGGATATGACTGTTGCTGAGTACTATACTCAACTTAAGACCATATGGTAAGAGATCTTCTTATATCAACAAGTTCTTTCCTGCACTTGTGATTGTTCCAATGCCCAATGAAAACAGAGGTTATGCAAAAGTTAACTTCTCCTTTTTCACGTAGAGCAGGGTTTCCCTCAATGTAGAGGCCTTAGAAGTTCCCTAGGTACTCCCCAGATCACGAGTACTGATAGATATTGGGTCTACCCATCGGCCTTCTGTAATAGGGCACTAAATCAATCCCCAATCGATCGCTCGCCAGTTGCGAGCTACTCCTTCTCTTCCTATCACTAGGTCGGTCCGTCGGATTATAGTGCTCGACGATTCTATTCTATTAGTCTGGTACTGGTATCCTTCGTTCCCGAAGAATTCGAGTCAACGGCAGAATCGATCAATCGCCCCAGGTGTAAGGCCTATATAGTTTAAAAGAAAGTATGACCGCGGTCCTTTCCTTGGTTTAGGGATGAGGGTGGTGTGCTCTATCCGAATTTCAGGTGTGCTCTTGTGAGTGGGGATGTGTGTTGTGCCAGAAGGGGCGTACCAAGTAGGTGATTCAAATTATTGCATATAGAAAGAGAGAGTCGGAACTTTGGAGAGCTATCGACCCGGATGGAAAACAAGAGTTTATTTATACTATATAGATAGGTTCTTCTTTTCTTTCTTATCAATGAAGAAGAGAGCATAATGGGTACAGGAGGCTTCATTACGAGAGTGGAGTGCTTGCTTGGATCAAGTCGCGTAGCCGCTTTCCTTGCAGATTTTAGGGATTCAATTTCAAAGTTTATTATCTAGGCTTCGATTAGCATGTGTTAAGAATATGATCCTTCCTTGCTCGGTTGAGCAAGCCTAAAATCCCTGCCTTAAAAGTTCTAACAAAACAAGCAAGAAGCAAGTAAACTACCTTCCCAGCTCTATGCTTAAGACAAAGCAGCCCTCTAAGGCTTTCCAGCGCCAGAAACATACCTCGCTCACACCTTAACTGAAGGAAGGTGCTCCACAAAACTGGCTTCGCCGCCCTCCTTTTAAGTGAAGATGTTTTCCTGGGAGTTTTTTTTTCGTTTTTATCAAAAGAAATAGTTGAAATAAATGGGAGGAAATGGAAAGGCCGAGATGGAAAAGAGTGAATTAAACTGAAACCGGGTGTCTGCAATTATTGAAGAGATTAAGCATAGGGAGAGTTGCATAGGATACTGCCACTTAAAGCAGTACTAAGACAGTTATTTTATCTCTGTAAAATGTTCCAGAGCGTAATAACGAGGTTTTCAAGCAAGCTGGAATAACTTACTTATATATCACATTAGAGAATAAACCTTTCTCCTTCCGAATGCGGCGAAGCGAGCTAGGTTGCCGGGAGAAATCCTCTTCCCTTAGTTTATGCTAATCGATTGAGTAGTCATGGGAGTCGCATTAAAGCCCCTATGGAGGCTTCTTGCTACTGCCCTACCATAAGAGCAATAAGCCAGCCACAGGCAAGCAACCTCTTGAGTCTCTAACTTCCGAATCCGAATGCCCAAAAGATCTACTGGTCGGCCACTGCTGCCTACGATCCAGTGTGCAGGGTGCTCGCTGATCGGAAACCTTTCCCAAGAAAGATCACTGAAGGGCTCTTCAAGGTAAGCAAAGCGTTACTAACCTAATACCGAATAGAAGCCAATTCCCCCCAGTGAAGACACTCTGGTTCGAAAAGGGCCGCGCTCTCTAGCTAGGATCTGATTTGCTATGTCCCCATTCCATCGGTAGAGAATCCGGTTCCTATCCCACTCGTCGGTTTATCTATTTATGATTGAGCTAACTGACTGAAACCTTTCCACTGCGGTCGGGTGGGACCTAGATGGCTGGTGGATCAACGGTGAGCCGTTCAACCAGGGATCTATCCATAGTTTTGTGTCAGTTCCCGTTCCAATGAAGTAAGAGATCCCCTCAAGGACTATCGATTTGGCCGCGGCTATTGACCTCCAGTCGAAGGAGGCAGATGGTTTAACTGTAGCCGCTAGCGGGGTGATTCCTGTGGGAAGCACTTGTCTTTCATTACCTGAGCAGGCACTCTGGGTTAGTGACCAGTCTCCAGAGTAGCTTGTCCATAAAAGCTCCAGTTTACCAGGTGGAGCTACAAATAGGAGGATGGAAAGGGACGACTAATTTCACTGTGGCGCCCCTAGACGATTTGATTTCAAGGTCGTCTTAGGGATAGAGTTCTTGGAACCAACCAAAGCCGTCCATATGCTAGCCGTACGCTCTCCCTTTATGCAAACAAAGGTGTGCGCAAGGAAGAAACTAAAGCAAGAACCAGAACGATCCACCAATCAAATCAGTGAAAAACGCTCTCCATTTTCACTTGGCTTGAAGGCTTACTGCTGGTTTGGCGAGTTTAGTGATCATGGCTGGCTCACCTGATCTATCAGCGGAGTAGTAAGCCCCCTTGGGATAATCATCAATATCTCTTCCTATCTAAATGAGATGAGATTAGGAGGGCGCCCTTTTTAAAGAGCCAGCGTGTCTTTCAATCTATTGGCAATTACCTTAGTCATTCTCTTATACAGTGTAGTCCCTATAGGGCCTCGGTCTAGTGAGGTTTTGCTTTTTTGGGCCAGGAAGAAGGATTGAATTGCACCTGGTTTGCTTCTGTTCGACTTCAATTACCATATGGAGATGAAGGTCGTCCTTAATTATGTTCCAGCACTGCCCCTGAATCAATCAACCAAGTAGAAGTTGAAGTTCAGTTGGAATCCATCTAATCTAGTAGCTTTTGACTATGAGCACCTCCCCTGTTTTTGATGGATAGCTTACAAAATTTAAGAATTTTTTTTTGCCTCGGGGACTCTTTCAAATATTTGATGGACTGCTGCTATATGCTGTTGGCTCGATAAGATGGATAAGTGTGATAACAATTTCATAACTTTCTATCCTTATCCCCTCATGCTGAACCAGAACCCGGCCTGTTGGGCATTTCAAATTAAGAAAAGTGTGGATTCGCTGTTTGCTTACTGGCTTCATATAATTCAGAAAACACTAGTTTTCTCGAAGCCTCTTGTTCATATCTCTCATCAAAAGGTGCTATTCGAGAATATCCGTCTAGCAGACCCCCCGCCAACCAATCGCTGTTAGCAGCTTCTGCTTGTTCTTTCTCGCTTGTTCATTCCTCGTAAGTGTAACGGACTCAGAGGCTGCGCATTGCCCTAAGAATCTTAAGTTTGATCTTTCTTATGAAGGGCAAAGACCCCTGCGATATCTTTCTGTATGGATTCCTTGCCTTTGAATCAAAGTCTATGATAGGGCCCGGGGTCACTTCGACTTCCCTTTTTCTACAGGTATTGGGGTCTTCCGATGAAGGCTCAAATCAGGTGATTTTACCACTTCCGGCGGTAGCTCAAATTGGAGAGGATTAGAGGTCTTCTCCCGCATTCCTCAAGAGAGAGGCGGGCAGCCGAAAATGCTGTTAGCTCAATGCCTCTTGTTTCTTCCTTCCTGCCTGTTGTTTCTTGCTCGGCGCTTGCCGCTTCTTCTTGTTTGTTGCTTTGCTTGCTCCTTCTTTCTGCGGGTAAGGAGCTCGGTGGGGAAGGAGAGTGAATGCAGCTTAGCTTCTTTCGGTTGAACGAGTAGACTACCTTTCCTTTTAAGTCACGCGAGTAAACTTCCTAACTTCTTGCTCTTGTGTTGTAGTTATTATCCTAGGTGATATGCCTGGTCACAAAGAACTCGCTCGTCGTAAGTGAGGCGAGCGCGGAGACTATTCTTCTTTCTTAAGATCTTTATTCTCGCTAGTCAGGAATTTCTTGACTTTTTATACGAAAACAGGTCCAACGGGGGCTACGAAAGCCGTAGTAACATATTTGTCTTGCTATGAAAAGAATGCCTTACCGGACGCTACACGTATGATCCAGCTCCCGGCTCCTTAGTTTCGTCAATAGAAAGAGGCATTCGCCGAGGAAGAAAAGATCAAATCTACGGCCATTCTCGTTTGACCAAAGAAGGGACGCCAGGGTACGCCAGAGTGTAGATGGCCCCGAACGCCTTTCTTTTTAAGCCCCGTTCAAGTCCTCTTTTGAGTATGATTTTACTTCGTGTTAGGAAATGTTTATAGTCTTCTTTTCCCCAACCCTGACTTTCTGGTGCTAAACCATATCAAAGACATATTGCATATATAGATAGAAAGTAGCATTCGAAGCTCTCTGAGTGGGGCAGGTGCACCATTCATTCCTTATTACTTGAAGCGCCTTGTCGGTGATACATTTTTTGTCTACTCTTCCCCCCTACTAAATCTGTCTTGCTTGGAATAAACTGAGAAAGAAGAGATCGAGCTAGGAAAGGTGTGTATATGATGAGAGCTAGAATATCTTTAGTAAAGAAGCATTCCCCAGGCGAGCTATTCATCTTAGATCTTCCTGCCTTTCCATCTCATCTTGAACACTTCTCTGACTACGGCTTGCCCGCGAGAACCCTACTGAGCTTCATTAAGCTGTTGGAAAAAAGGAATTCACAGTCAAAGACGGACCGAAGCGAGTAAACTACCTCCTAGGATTGAGATAGATACGAGACTGGCCCTGAACTCCAGCGAACCACTACAGGACCCGAATTGGACTGAACCCCCGCCTAGGCACTCCTACAACGGATAGAGCCTTGACTTCTTTTCTTCGGGGGATGCCTTAAACTAATAATCCCGTACTAGCTTTTCTAAGTAGAGCTGCGCTCTCCCTATAACGCCGCAAATCCCAATAGAACGAAGAACTTACCCTATTATTATATTACCCAAACGAGGAGATAGACTATCAGCTTACCACTTACTTAGATACGGCTGAAGCAGAGCCGGGGAACGAGACGGGTTGAGGTTGAACCAGGAAAACAAGCCACAAAGACGGTGTTTGAGCCCGCTGCCCCTTTCTATTACAATTTCTTTCCCTACTCCTTAACCTTGGAGCTCTAGATAAGATCTACCCTTCAGTGAGCTACGGACTATCTCCATTTAGTCCTACTTGACTGGCTCACGTACTATGAGCCTATCCCCGCGCATGAGAAGAGGAGTGAGAGAGAGCCCATCACCTTACTAGAAATAGAACTAGAAAGCCCATCCCCTTCCTCCAATTCCATATAAGATATGCCTTTACTTTCACTCCCTACTGAACTGACTCTTCCTCTCCCTTTGAAGCTAAAGCTCCCCTTGCCCACTAGAGCATTTCCTCCTATAAGATATTTTCTTTATTCCTACTTCCTTCAATGAGCTACTTGACTTCCCTTCCCTCAGGCACAGGAACACTTCTACCGGTAGACTGCGGGAAACCGTTCTAACTAGTTGCTTTGCTTCCTTACTCAACGTGATAACTAGTTGAGTGAATTTCATTTCCTATGCTATTGATATTCCATATCTCCTTGAGTATGCTTCTGCCCTAAGAAAGAGTAGAGGTAAGTTTACTTACACTAGACTGAGATCTTGAGCTTTCCTAAACTACTTTCCTAAATAGTGAGATATTGAGCCCATTCCCTTCCTATTAGCCCCTTCTTCTTCTGCCCGAGGGCACTTGAAGACTGCTAGCTCGCCTTCTGATTCTGCCTTAAACTAATCAATAGTGCTCGCTTTGAATCAATATAACTAGACTCGATCTTGACCTGAGACGAAATGGGACTCCTACTTGCTTGCAACAGCCTCTTCCTCGTGAGCTACGCCCATTCCGGGTCTTCAAAAATGGGAAACATCATATTGAAGATGTCTTGCTTCTAGACAATGGTCTTTATGTGTTCAAGATGAGAAGTGAGGAAGCTTGTCTAGCCATTCTAGGAAAGGGTCCTTACTATATTCTATTGCTGGAAAGTGGATGATTCTAAGGAAATCCAGACTTTATCGAAGAGTCACAAGTATACCAGTGTGGGTGAAATTCTAGAACATCCCTTTGTTGTTGTGGACACCGGAGGGGATGGAATTTTTAGGTAGCATTATTGGAAAGCCCCTATACTTTGATAGTCCTACTAGTACCATGAGAGCTTCTTCTTTTGCTAGAATATGTATTGAGATGAAGAGAAGTCTTTATGTACTCCTAGATCGTCGGAGGCAAAGAACCGGTCAAGGTGGAAGTGCTAGTTTTATGGAAACCGCCTCGTTGCACTAAGTGTGAGACCTTCGGTCATTCTACGGTTGAATGTCCTCTTTCTAGTGCTATGTCTAGTGGGGCCAAGCAAGAATGAAAGATGAAATAAGGTAGGACTCAGACAGGGTTAGAGAAGGAAACCCAGTTAAAACAAGGGAGTTCACCATCGTACCTTCTAATGGACTTGGAGGGGAGCGAGCGTATAGGCTCCACCTTTCTAGGAGGAGCAAGATGAGAATCAGAATATTGATTCAACGAACAAATTGGAGGCATTGAAGTCTTACCAGGAAGTAGATTCGTGTAGTGATGAGGAGGAGCAAGTAGAAGATTGGAATACTTCACCTCGCTCCATTGCTTCCATAAAGGATAATGTGGCTAAGAGGATTCTTAGAGCGAAGATTCATGAAATGAAGATGGCTAGGTGGAAAGTAGGATCCCGGTTATCTCTATCCCTGCGGTAGCCACCTTAGTTTATGTTTCCTCCTCCCTCGGGTTGTGAGGGTTGGTGCTCTAGGTTGAAATCTAGAGCTTAGTATCTCCTTGTATAGGGAAGCTTACAGTATTATGCTGCATAAGGACCGTTCAGGGTGGTAACTCATTGACTTCCAACAATGGGATTCTTCTATTAGAACTGAAACTCATGGATTGACCAAATCCTCATATTCCACCAGAAGACTGAAACTGAAATGACAGGATTTCCTGAAAGCCTTCTTTCGGCAATGGCAGATTTTGAGCTTTGACTTGCTTGCCTGGTGGACTTGCGGAGAGCTTTGAGAGGAAGCAGATCCTCAGAGGGTGGAGCGGTCTTTTGTTAACTGACTGGTTGTAGGTTCGAATCTTACTTGGGATTTATTTACTGTTGAGGGAGTGGAGTGGACCGCACATGAACAGCGATATGCTAGCACGGAAGATTCAACGGCTCGAGTATTACTGGACTACAAAGGACACCGATTGCTGCAAATATGTCATTGTTGTTATTGGCTAGCAGTAAGAAGCCTACTACAACATATTGTATGCACGGGGGAGGAGATATTGGAGTGGGGCACCCCCGGTGCAATGGAAGAGGTTAATCGAATGAGGAAGAAAAGAATGTCGACCGTTAGCGAGAAGAAAAAGCGAGAGCCTCCGCTCTCTCCACAATATCCTTAAAGACCTCTCTCGTCAGGGAGTAGCGGTAGTGCCGTCTTTCGCCCACGGTGGTCCGGGGGGCTGTTCCTGGCTTCACAGCGTATGGCCCCAACGTGCCTATCCTATACTGTTGCGAATGGTATCTCTGATTCTTGCAAGCTTTCAGACATCCTTGTCTTGGGTTCTAAACCGTGTGATCCAGCTGGGGCTTCTGAAGTGGGTAACGGATCAAGATTCTCGTCCTGGTTCTTCTGGCCCAATTGTAACATCTGAATGTGGATTTTTCTGCTCGTCCTAAGAGCTCCAGCTATGCGGGTATTCTTTTTCCTCCTCTAGGGCTTCCATGGATGCTCATTCATTTTATCTTCTTGGCCTCAACACCCCTGTTGAACCTGTTGTGGATAATGGAAGGATTCAAGTTCTTCCTCCGAAAGGTCTTTCGGACGAAGGGAAAGTGGAGTGGGAGAATACTTTTTTAGGCCACTTCGTAGGCCGGAAACTGCCTTATTCGGCTGCTAATACCCTAGCACACAGGCTGTGGAGTGATGATAGGCTGGATGAGGTCTTATCCGCTGAAAACGGGTATTTTTTTTTTCCGGACAGTTATCCCCGTAAATAACCGAGACCACACAACTCCATTTACCAACAATTTCTTGAACCCTACAATGCATGCACTGATCCGATTGACCAATAACTGCAACCTGAACTGCACTCGGGTCCCAACACAGAAGGAAGAGTAAGCCAATAGTCTCCCGAGGAAAGAAGGAAATGGCACATTGACATTAATCTTCCTCTCTAAGGGTTTACGACGCTCGAATAAGCATCCCGTCGAATCAGCTGTTACTGTTCTCGAATGCCCTGTTGCTGCAAGAATGCCTTCTTAGGAAGAATAGGCAGCTATTGAATCAGCTCTGACTCTTAGAGAATACGCTGTTTTCAGGTTTGAAGGCAGAATGCGCTCTTGGGAATCGAATAGGACAGAGAGTTTCTCATCTCGGGCAAATTAAATGATGGGCAATTCAAAATAGAAGTGGGCAAAGAGAAAGGCTGCCAGTTGCTATTGAATCCGGAATAAGGCAATCCTTATTTAATATTAACATAACATATGCCAACATAAGCATAAGACACAAAGTGGATGCATCGAATAATGCCCTCTTATAAGTATAAGGAAGATTTTTATGTGCGCAGAGGATTCATCTTTCAACAGCATTTCCGACATTCACCATCAAAAAGAGGATTTTACACTAGCACTAGGATCTGTCTATGCGGATGAGCATCCGCTTTTCGGCATATCGATACTTCTTCTTCCTCAGCGACTTGGCAATAACCTGATTCCACATGGGCAAGGAAAGGCAATGAATATTGTTTAGATATCCCCGTCAAAGCAAGGAGCTGTTAGCTAGATGTCTGCCTCTTTTCTTTGTGACAGTTCACTTTTGTTTCTTTTTCCAGGGAGGCGGTGTAGTTGGAATGTATTGGCAAGAATAGGCTGCACAAATCGTCTGTTTGAAAGAAGGAGTTGTAGATATTTTGAATTGGACTGAAAGCAGGAAACATTTCAAGCAATCCAAGACTCTCTCTCTTCCTTCCCTTCTAGCAGCAATTCCATAGCTTCGTGAAAACAACCTATTTTGATTCGTAGATGCTTTTAATATTTCGAGTTTTCTAAGGCATCTGTCTCCTACTCCTGACCTGAACCCTCTTGGCCGGTTGGTTAGCTGCTGACTCTTTGGACAATAAGGGCCATGCTCAGTTACCCAGGATGAATAAAAACAAGAATAATTCCTCCTCTTCGAGGTGGAGGATAAGGTAACCCTGACTGGTTGTCTCTTTCTTTTGTCAGCGATGGTTTTTGCTTGCTGGAATGTCAGGGGCCTTAATGACCCATTAAAAGAAGGAGAGGTCAGGAAATTGATCTCTGAGCATCGTCTGTCCCTTTGCGGTCTCATTGAGACTAGGGTGAAGGAAATTAATAAAGGTTCTCTTTTGATGGCTTTGGCTAGGGAGTGGAAAGCGTTATGTAATTATCAGTGTGCCCCTAATGGCAGAATTTTGCTTTGTTGGAACCTCATGGGTAAGGAGTTGGATCTTGTTCTTCTTGGCCAATCTGCGCAAGTTATTCATTGTAGAGTTTCGGCCAAATCTAGGGCTTGGAGTTGCATTCCTTCTTTTGTTTACGGTGAAAATTGTCATTCGAAGAGGAAAGCCTTGATCGATATGAGTGATTTTTCCTCTTTTCCTTCTCTTGTGGGTGATAATCCTTGGTTGGTGATTGGGGATTTCAATGCGATCAGATGGAATCACGAGAGATTGGGCCGTTCTCGGGACTGGCCGGATTGGATGGGAGACCTTGATAATCGTGTACTTTCTGCGGGGCTCTTTGATCTTCGGTTTTGTGGCCTTCTCTTTTCCTGGTCTAATAGGAGGGAAGATGACCCCATTCTGAAAAAGCTGGATAGGGCCCTGGTTAACTGTAGTTGGGAGGCCTCCTTCTCCGGGTCGGAAGTTTCTTTCTTACCTGCTGGGGTATCGGCCACTCACCCATTAACCAATTCGCGCCAGTAACGAGGTCCTAAATAGTAACGTCTAAGGGATCTCGAAGATCCCGAATTAGTTTACACATGTGACGAATTCTTCCCTACCAGACGCCTACTCAAAACTAAGAGGGGGAAAGATTTAATAAAAACTTTTGAGCTATTACCACTATCTGATAATCAAATGGTGATTCCGCCTATATCTTTTACAAATATTGCTTTTTCAACATTGCTACCAATCTATTGCTAGCACAGGTATCAATAGCCTTAACTACCCGTTCATGCCATGTTTGGAGTTTCTACGCACGAATCATAAGTTCTTTGGTTCGTAACGATCACAATGAACCATCCACAAGATAGAGATAGTACTTTATTAATGCCGTGATAACTATAATGTACGAGTTGATTCCCAGATCAGAAATTCTTTGATTGGGTCCACAAGCCAAATCGAACGCTTACTTTCTCAACCAACCTAATTCGGGGTTACATTCCATGAAGAAGTTATATGATAGAGAGAATGGAACGCCAAATTCATACATCTATTTAATCTTTCTGCTCACTCATTGATGTAATAGAGAGAGAGGGAATTGTCACACATTTATGGCAACTCACCGCTTCATCCGTGTACAAACCATTAAGCCGACCATGGCAATTTGTCCCTTCCATCGATTTCTCAATGCCTAGCACCTACCAAACGCCTACTCAAAACTAAGAGGGGGAGGGATGGAAGAGTAATAGCAGCATTCCAGCCAGCATACCTTTATCCGAGCCAATAATTTTGACATCCTTGAGTTGCCAGCCATTCATAGGTTTTTCCTCGTTTTGGGATAGCCAAAAAAAAGCCGAAGATCGGTAATCAATGCCAGGTGAAGCTGGAACCGTAAGGGCTATTGGGTGGGTGTCGATCTATGCCCCTCGCTTTTATTTCATCGAAAGGATCAAGTGGCTTTCGATCACGAAATGCAGGTTCAAATACAAACTCCCTCTCTCCGGTTGCTCAGATGCTACTACGCCTACGCCTGCAACAACTAATAAGGGCCCTTTTTCGAATGTTTGGAGAGGCTCACGTATTCTATATCGGACCCCCCAAACTCGCCTTTCGTCTTAAGAAAGATGGTCATTCTTCAGGGTTTCAAGAGCCGGACACATGTCGACAGACCAAGCAAGGACGGTATTCGCGATTCCTTCTCTTCCTTATTCCCGATATCGTACGACATATGCCTGCCAGATAGAGGCAAAGAGATGCCGACCCTTACAAGCCTATATACAAATACTTTTTTGTATACAGGACACAAGCCTTTGCTACAAAAGCTAGGGAATGTGCTATATGAATTAGAGGAGTTTATGAACGTTACCAGCGGATCCGAGCCTTACCTTATATTGGAGAGTTGACCCTCTTGGCTGGGCCTATTCGCTTTAACACCGGGCTTGTCTTGCTTGATTGATTGGCTTACCCTCGTGTGTCGTGCCATATTCGCTATTGGCTTATAGTTGTTTAGTTATTCTTCTATTTGTTAAACCAACGTACGTACTAGCTTGAACACCGCGCCCCTTTCTCTAATAATAAGGCAAGCAAAACATGTTGCATCCCCAAAAGCTTCTCCTTCTTTTGCACCTTTGGGTCATAGAAGACAGCTCCTTATTCTTCTTGCTTATGGGATTAAAAGATCTCTTATTCACCGCTCGGGCTTCAGGACTCAACAGACACAGGTCACTGATGTGTGGGCAGTTATTATTTCTTTTGCCAGTGATGAGATTCTCGCAAAGCCGCCTTACTAACCCTTCTATCCGGCATACCAACAACTTTTCACAAAAGCCCGATTAATTTACTTCAAAGATCAAAGAAAACCAGAGATGGCATTTCCGAGAGAAAGCTGTGGATTGAGAGGGGGAACTAGCGACCACCTTTGATTTGCAAGAAGGACGCTCGAGAGACCACCGAAGGGCGTTTAGCGCGAGCTTCCCAACGGAAAGGCCAGAAAGAGTGACCGACCACAGGGAGGGAAGTTTTTATTCCACTACTAGAACGGCACTGACAACTAATAATCATAATGGCGCTCGCCTATTCCTCTCTCTGATCTACGACCACCCTCTCTTTCTGTCGAGCTCTCTCAAACACAAGTACAGATAAGGCATGGGACTACCAGGCGCTATGAAATAGCCTAACGTCCAGTCCTACTGCTACTACCTGCCTGAGTACAGACAAGGAATATCTATCTCTTACTCAAGCAAGGGAACAAGCCGGACTCGACTTGGGAGCTCTTCCTTCTTCTTCCGAAACCATAACTCACGCTTGCTTTCTGCTCTTGACCGGTCTTGACTTCAGGCGGTTCCACCACTAGGGGGAAACGAAACAACAACAACAACTACAACACGGATCTACTGACGGACGGCGTACTCACGCGTTTCGGCTCTTGGTAGCCTACGCCTGTTCTCCGTCTTGCAGGTCCTGATTCCGTCCACTTCATGTTGCCGTGACGCCGTCTTTATGTGCTGTTAGGAACTGCCGCTGAATTTCAGAGCTATTTGCAATCGAGAACCCCCTTTAGCTGAATAGCATCCTGAGGAGTTTTGCGTTCATACCAGCTTATCCGTCCTCTTTGTCTTCGGTAAGCGAATAGCTTTAAGACTCCCCGCTGCCTGCGCACCCCCGTTGGGATCATGTTTATGGACGCGCCATTCCTTACTCGGCAGCAAACATTGTTAGAGACTAAGCTCCATTCCCAATTAACCGCCTTCCACACAGCAGAAGTTGGGAGTTAAGCCCTTCATACTGATACAATACTTCCCCTTGATAATTCTGCTCTCAAGACTCAAATTATCCACTGCCCAATCCCAGCTCATGTTTCCCAAAAGCGCCTTGGTTTTCCATGGAAACTATACCGAGACCACCCTTGTCTATAGGCTTTTTCACAGTTTCCAATTAACCCAGCGAAAGCCTTCCAATCCTCCAGCTTTAGACCAAAAAAAGAAAAAGTCTCTATAGTATTATTCTTCAGCAATAGAAAAAGGAATCCTTAGGCGGGTCCCCTAATGCATAGGAAGACCCCTAGAACTTACTTAATGAGTGTCGGTTTTCCAGCAGAGGATATAAAAAAGTATTTCCATCCCGGTAGTCTTCCACTGAACCAATCCGCCGGGGGTCTACAGTCTTCTTAGAGTTTTTGAAACACCTTTGAAAAAGGTTAGTCATAATGGCCTTATAAACAACATTACATAAACTAATGGGACGAAATTGTGATAAGCGAGAGGAGCCTTCACCTTTTGGGATAAGGGCAATAAAGGTATTATTGAGACCTCTAGGCATGGTCCCAGAGTCAAAAAAGTCCTGTATAACATCTACCACATCCGCTTTTTCCGTAACCGTAATCTAGGATTGTCCCGCTTGTAAGATTATTCAAATAGGCAACTGTTTCATTCTGAATGTTTTGCTGCCTGAGCGCCTCGAGAAAGACCATAAACATAAAAAAGAGGAACTCGAGCAGAGGCTGAAAGGCCCTTTCTCTTTCCTTACCGTCTAGCGATACCATTTACATTTGTAGGAATGCATGGGACTACTTTCTATAAAGCACTTTAGGTGGCTCTACCACTTCCGTAGGCGGCCGGAGGAGCTGAATAGGCGGCAGGAGGAGGAGCAGCTAGCCCAGCTGTAGACTTCAATGTAGAGGTTGGGAAACTATGTGCTGCGCATAAATCACCGAAGGATGCCATCAGACGATCAAAAGATTCAGGATCAAGCGGAGGTTTCTATTCCACTACTAGAATGGCACTAATGAAATGATGACTTTATCTTAATTAATACCTTCCCCTTTCTTTGGTAATGGCAGCTACGAGCTAAGCGAGGAAGTCTCCCTAACTCTGCAATTTCTGATTCGATCGGGGATCCTTTTACTGGTATTGATCGGAATGCTGTGGAATAACTAAGTCACTTGCTTTAGCTGCCGTAAGATATTGTAGGTGCTTAAATGACCGGGTGCCATAAGAGAGCATTACTTTCATATTCATATCGGGGAAAGTTGCGCGGGCAAGAACAGTGGCAAGAGGTTCTTTCTCTCCTTTTTCCCTTCTTTTCTACGGGGACGGCTAAAGCAGCAGAGAACCGATTGGCTGCGTGCATTCCCTCCACAACACCCAACGCAATCAGGATCAGGTGAATATGACTTCAGGGATTCTGTGACTAACCGCTTTAACGGAGTGCCCTTACTAGGTCCGAACTCGATGATGGAATGGCTGGGCTGGGCAAGGGCTATGAGCGGCCCCCTTATTAGTAGCCGAAGAAGGGGAGAGGAAGAGGAAAGCAATTAAGACGACTTTTAGCTACAATACAAGCTCAACTAGCGTAATTAAGCTAGCGTAAGCCAACCAACAAGCCGATTGCGCAAACGCCTTAAAAACAATAGTAGCGGCTAGCTTACTAGCTGATAGAGATGCTGTCTCAGAAGCGTAAGAGGGAGGTTACTAACCAACTGGAGCAACTTAGTCTTGTCCGAAAGCCTCAGGCGAAAGGGCAGCTCACTTATAGCTTCAAAGCGTGCTTACTTAGTGTGTAAAGACTACAGCTCCGGGCATCTGTGAAAGCGTCTGCACTCTCCTCATTCTACTCAGAAGGAGCTCCAATTCCTATGCAGAGGCAAGAAAGAAAGAAGCTAGGCTTCACCCAATCTTCCAATCAAAATCTTACGCCGAGAGGGCAAAAAGCTATACAGAAATCGATCGATAGGATGTCTTTGCATCCCTGGCCCATAAACCGTAGAAACGTCCAGAAATGGTCATACAATCAATTTAGCTATCTGGACCTAGCTCGATATCAGTAGAAGATAGAGCCGCTAGCTCGACTGGAGATGGTTACGTGCTTGTCTGAGAGGAAATGGGCGGGGTAACTCGACCGTATAGGGAGAGGGAGAAGCTAGTGTAGGGACGAGGGTGACCTAGTGTAGGACGAGCTCCCCTTTTCTTCGTAACGAGTGTTCCCCGAGCAGCAGAGCATTTATGAGTGGATGTAGCTGTGATAGCTTAGAGTTTCACTGATTGGTATGCCAAAAGACTTTGATTATGGGAGACTTTGTCTACAGGAACTCAACAAAACCCATATTGCCCTTATTCCCAAAGTCCCTAACCCTGGGAACACTGGTCAATTCAGACCCATTAGCCTGTGTAACAATTCTTACAAAATCCTATCTAAGATCCTTGCAAATAGGCTCAAACCCTTCCTCCCTTTCTGAACCCCGCGCCTTTGGCCCCTCTGGTCTTCCACTTCGCTGCGCTCAGCGCCTTTGTTCCTGAAAGACAAATTCAAGACAATATCCTTTTGGCCCATGAGTCCTATCATTACTTGAAATTGAAAAGGCGAAGAAGGAAGGCGGACCGCTCGCTATTTCTATTATCAAATCCACTATGATCGCCCGAAGCACAAGAGAAAGTCTCAGCTTAGCGTAGTTCAATCAAACGGCCTGAACCGCATCGATCAGGGTTCATCCACCACATCCGAAGTGAACAACGTATCACATCTGAAGTGAACAACCATTAATTATAAGCGACTTTATGACATAGAGAAGAGGGCGACTATATCTACATCAAAACTTGACCGATCTAACTCGCATAGCAGCTACTGCTTCTCTAACCACTTCCCTAGTTTGATTGAATGGATAAAGAAAGTCCCGGCGTGGCCCGGGTTGTGTTGGTAGGTGAATATCCAGAAGTTCATTCACAGACAGGTACGGCAGCAGGTAGGGCTGCTAGTTCAAGTGGGCCAAGCGGCCCGGTCAATCATTCTGCCATCGAAGCTGTAGGACCTATGGTTGGGCTAAGGTAAGCAGTAGGACGTACGGCTGGGCTAAGGTAAGCTAAGCTGTTGGTCTAGGAACGAAGGAGAAGCTGTGAGCAAATCCACTTCTTTGATAACTTGTTTAAGGTTCAGGAAGTCAATAACTAGGCTCAAGTCCGCCTCAGTCGAAGGGGAAGCCAAGGTTAGCTTATTTACTCGCGGGGGGACAGACTCATGGATATTTCTCAATAGTCAGAATTGAAAGACGGCAAGGAAATGAGGAGCGAAGCGAGACGTACCTACTTAGATACAGGCAAGGAAGTACAGCTTAGAGACAGGCAACCAAGTACAGAAGTAGGGAAGCTCAGCCTCAGACAACTTAGGAAATACTAATCTCTACCGACAGCGAGAAAGACAAAGCAGAAAGAGGAAAGACAGATAGGCAGAAAGATAGGAAGACAGGAAAGCAGAGATAGATAGCGGGGCTTCCTTCTTATAGTAATCAATACATAGCTTTCTTAGTCGATGGGGGATTCTTGCTAGGATAACTCAATAAGGACAATACGACAGGACAGAAGTTCACTACCTATATACCAGGATAAGCAAATGCAGTCAATCAAAGGGTATTACCAAATGAAAGAGGGCGAGGAAAGGCACCAAAGCCGGGGATGAATACCGCCCCAGATTAATCAACAAATGGGCATCGAAGGTAGGGACTCACTCGACCTTTGGGGAGAAGGGAGGTTACTTGCTCGACCAAAGGTAGGGACTCACTCGACCATAGGAGAGGGAGAGGGAGAGGAAGATTGATCAAACTTCCCAAGGGGATAGGAACGTACTGAATCAACGGGCAGGCAGACAGGACTTTAGCGAACGAGCAATCTCCGATTCCCGCTATTCAATCTCCTGATCTACGACCAACCTTATTCTTGCTTTAGCGAATCTAGCATCAGTAGCTGCTCTTGAGACAATGGCCAAGAGGTACTTCTACACCTTAAGCAGCCTTTACCTTCCCACTCTGACATATGTTGAATTAGAGATCTCTTACCGACAACAAACCAAGTGAAGCAGATTTGCGTCCTCCAACTAAAGCTTCAAGATCGGGCAGCTCTCACTTTAAGCCTTGCCCGCTGCTTTTATATGTATGGAATATAGGTAGGCACTAAATAAGATCTTTGATTGTTTCTACATCCTCCGGGTAGTCACCTCAAGATTCCAACTCCTCAGCGCGGTCAGTATCATCTTCTTAGATCGGATCAGCTACGTCTTGGTGAACAAGAATGAAAGCAGCGCCGAGAGAACCCTCATGGACTAAATAGAAGGACCTGCGGGGCGTGCCAGTAGCAAACTTCTCAAATCGATCAATTCCGTGTTACGCTCAAGGGAAGGCAAGGACCCGCTTCCTAGAAGAAAGCGACTGGTTCAGTTTATTAAGAGACGAATACTCCTAACAAAGAAAACTCTGAAGTGAAGAACTACTCATGTCCACTCAAACAGCTCAACTCCGGGACTCTCAAAGCTTGTAATAACACTTTTCGTTCTCTTCCCACCGCAGGAGGCGGGGCTTTTTCTTTCTATCAGTTTCAAATCAAAATAGATATTGATCTGGGCCTATGCCCATTACCCAAGATTACTATTCAACGCAAGAAAGAGGCGCAATAGCATCTTTCTAATATAAATTAATTCACATTCACCTTTTCCGCTAGCTGGGAGCAACTGCTTGGACTGGATGTACGCCTTTAAAGAAAGAAAGTAGATAAAAAGCTACCACTTCAGAGTGTACGGCTATCTCTCAGCTTCTGATCCCTGCCTAGATGAAGAAACGAGTGTCCATAAAGAATCATCAAGTAGGGAGAGGTGCACTTAATATAAGCTAAAACGAGAAGGCAATTCAAATTTGAAGTCAAGAACAAGAAAAGCTCATGCGAAGGTTAGACTAAAAGAAACTTTCCCGTCCTGCATATATTAGCAATGCTCTATTCCCAATGCTGACAAGAACACGCGTTGCAACTAGTAGAGTAGATTCCCGAGACCGCTGTCATTCCTGCTGATCTAGCTTCGTATTCTCGCCACTCCGGGGCATAAGATAAGAGCAATCCAGAGGACTCCCAATTCCAAAAAGTAGCTATCAATTAAACCAACCCTTCTTCATTAAAAGAGGCAAGCGGATTGTATTTATTTATTTATTTATTGCACTAGTTCCCGAAACAAACCGTTCCTGATGTGATGACCGCAAATGTATCCCGACTCGCTGAGAGTGAAACAGCCGACCTTTCTATAGAAAATCTATAGAAGAACCTTGAGCTTTGAAGCAAGTGGTCTATGCTAGCTCGTTTTCGAGAGGAAGAGTTTGCTTTTCGGCTCATGCTATGGTATCGGAATGCCTCCCATTAGGAGAAGTTGGATCAGAAACTTATTACATGCCAGCGCTACTGCTGTAGTGGGAGGCGAGGTCAACGGTAAGTGGACGAGAACCAGTAGATAATTCCACAACATCCACATTAGGAATGGAAAGACCTGGGCTGCTAGTGAGTGCAATGGGGAAAGTTTTCTCTATTCATAGTAGGTACGACGACCCTAGCAGACCCTCCCTTAATTCGAATACGTAACATGATCTCCTTCAACCCGCTTTTCTGCCTATGGCCGAGTCATAAACTATATCTATCACGGTGGAACTCTCAAAAAGCACTTTTCTAAGAACTGAGACCTGGAGCCTTCTTTCCCATCATTCAAAATACACAAAGTGTATTATAAATTGCACCACGAGTAGTTCACTACCCCTCTTCTTATGGTGTATCATCCGCTTAAATATGAATGGTAAAAGGAAGAGCTACCTCTCCCATATGCGTCTCAATTTCTTTCATCTTTCCCTCACCCACCGGTCGAATCTAAGGTGCTTATAGCGCCTGGTCAACTACCTACTTCTCTCTCGATTTGGTTGATCGCAAGCAAGCTACCTTAGCGCAGCGCTCACACCTGAATATCTCGTACCGAACTGGCTATTACGACCTGAGCTAGCTTGGATTGACAGTTCATTCCTGGCTGGAATCAATGTCTCATTTTCTTTTTCTTCGTAAGGAGGATCCCCCTTCTATACTATCTTTTGGTGGTCTGTATAAATGGTAATGCTATCGAACCCCGAGCATCTTCTTTTTGATCTGCAAATGGAAAAAGGGGAGGGCTTTAGCCCACCTATTACAGAAGAAAGTCTTTCTCTAAAGTTGCAACCTAGGATCCAGCTATGAAAGAAGCCGGCTTTACAAGCTAAAAGTGAATAAACATCTCTTCTAATTGGGATACCCAGGAGTGCCTCCACATTCTAAGAAGGTGGAACAAACTCAACCATAAAGAATACGAAGTGGGCGAGAATGAATATGAAGCAAAGAACCCGCTTCTAACCTCGTTTAACACCATGCTTCCTCCGAAGCTTTCATCTGAGTAGTCACTACGCCCTACCCTATCGCTGAGTCTTTGGAAGCGGTTTCAGTATCATTTCCATCCGAACCACTGACTTATTAAGAGAAATATGCGAAGATTCCATCTGGAGCCGAATCACTGAACAAACAAGTGTTTCGGAGATCTTTGACCAATCCTTTCCTCTGGATTCATTGTCTGCTTTGGATTTTCTCAATTGCATCGACCTTTCTTTTTCTAGGTGAATCAGATCTCAATCTTTTTTCTTTCATATTAATGGTTCCCAGCGGCTTCTTTGTTAGTAGTGCTATTAAATCTATAGATTGAAGGGCCCCGCCCGTCTGCTTATCCGTTTCTCTGATCCGTCTGTCGTTCCTCTGTAGCATGCGGTCGAACCTACTTTAAAGATCCTGCAGCCCCAAACGCTGCTATGGCCTTCTTGCCGTGAAAGTGAGGAGAGCTTAGAAGCAGCATAGCCTCGAACCAGGATTGAGAGTTTTTCTTCATCATCAGCAGCTTCTATACCCTGGAAAAGACAATGTTCGAACCCAAAATGGGGATCTTTGATCCTCCGCCCAATCTTGACTATAACTTTGGTAGTGACAGACTAGCCCATATAAGGTACAACCTAAGACGGAACTATTTTCATCGAGATGTATTTTATGTCTTTTTAAAGTTCGCCAAGGCGAATTCACCCTTAAAGCTTGCTTTCTCGCTGTTGCAGAAAAGGAGGATGCTCTAACTGAGAATTCAAGGAAGACTTGTTCCAACGCCCATTTCTTGCTAATGATGTGATGATAGAAGCACTCTCTCTCCTTTTTCTGTTTAGCCATGACAGACACCTTTATGTATGCCATTTTGAGACACCAAAAAGGAACAGAGGCTCAATCTAGATTTGTCACAACTACCAACTACCTCGAATTAAACCCAAGCCCCTCTTCTAGAGCTGTCGGAACTAAAAAAAAGAGAAGGGCGGCTCTTCAATTACCGGGGTACATCTTCATTCGCGATTCATGATAGATCAAGGGACTGACATAAACATACACAAGCGGACTAGCTTAGTCTTCTTTCTTTACTTTATGATTCCTTATACGGTCAACACAATCTGAATCGTTCAGAGCCACTTTATAACGATTGCATTTTTCATGCTTGACTAGTACCACAGTCTATGCATTGCCTTTTATCGAGAGAAAGACCAACCATCAATCACGAGATTTCTTGTTCTGATGTCTAAAACGTGCCAATTAAACTACTAGCAAGCGCTCGGATTCTTCTGATGTGCAACATCTACATAGGAAAGTTTCTCCCTTAACAGAGGTGTCGTAAGTCGCCTCTTTCTACCCATCCGCCCAAGTAAGATAGTTCAATCACTTTATTTGATAAGCAATAAGCCTTTTGCTACAGCTCCGGAGCTGCCAGCTATAACATATTACACCTACCTATACCTATTAGTTAACGGACGCTTTCACACCGTTGGTTGCTACTATTCATTTCATACTCGACGAGACGATCCTATTGCCGGTGTAGTAAACGAAGACGAAGCACGATCTTATTTCTTTTATACTTCCTTCCGCTTTCGACCTTCCCTAATCATAATTGATTGATCTTCCAAGCCACACGCCTTCATCCATCCCAAGTTGATTAAGCAGTCCCAATGCGAATTGAATAACACTAACCCTTTGAATGTTTCAGTTGCTAATGGGGCAAGAATGAAAACTAGGGGTCACACACCTAGCTTAACAATGAGTCTGCAGAACTATCAGTGGGAGACGGCTTTTTACATATTACCAGTGACTGGGTGTGAAGCTTTGCTGGGAGCGGCTTGGCTAAGAACATTGGGAGACATTGTCTGGAACTTTGATAAAATGACAATGAGATTCGGAATTGGAGTACAAAGTTACAAGGCATTCTGCCGCATGAATGCTAAGTTAGTAAGCTGCAAAATCATGACAAAACTGCTCCATCAAGAAAGAGAGGCGCCGAATCCTTGCAAGAGGGGGGGCAGACCGGTCAAAGCCAAGTCCAGACGAGCTGGCCAAAAGGCATAGGGCCAAGGCTGAGCTGGCAGGCTCATCTCACTTATTGTGTGCTTTGTTGGAATAGACTGACATCAAGGGAAAGTGCACTTTATCTCGATTCCTCTCTTTCTACAACTCTTTCTTTCCAACCCACTGCTCAGCCCCCTCCAAACTATGGCATCAAGGTCGGAAACCCCAAGGGTCGGGCCTCAACCGATCTACTGATAAGGTAAGGGGAAAGACAACTGAATAAAGAGGTCTATCCTATAAAGACGGGCTAGAGTAAACGCCAAGCGCTGGCCCATTAGTGGGTTCAATTCCAGCTTGCCTTTCATTTTCAATTGTTAGAGTAGTCTCGAGCCGCGCTCTTCTGCCATGCGAAGGGAAGATCGGATTGAAAATGGCTAGCGAACTCAACCCTTGCGGCAAGAAAAGGACTCAATAGCTCATAGCCCGGGTGTGGCTCCCCTTTATTACTTCTCTTACTTATTATTTATTGGCCTTGGCCCCCTTTGGTCCGAAATAGCCGTACGCACTCCTCCATATCCCACTCTGGAGGTAGGGCCCAAGAATCCTATATTTTTTGTTGAGTGGAAGTAGGAATGGAGTGGCTCATGCCAGACCTGAGAGATCATCCTACTTATCAGCTAGTTATCGGCTAGCTCAATCGCAAATCGGGCATCCCATGATATATTCAGCCAGCTTGTTAGCTCAGCCTCTTGCAGACCCTCGGGACTCGCCATTCTCACTTATATAGGATTCCATTTCGTCTCCACAAGTTAGCCTGTCTGCCTGCAAGGCCCAATCGAAGCAGATTGTCCCCGACCTTAAGGGTTCCGGATAGCGCCCCTTCACTTGTAGTTTCGCTACTCTAGGACATCAACACCAACTCAGGCTCCAGCCCTAACTTCAGCTTTAGATTCAACTTAAAATTAGGTACCAGCCTTGGCCTAGGCATCGGTTTCCTTCTTCGTAGTCTTCTTCTTCACAGTTTCCCTCGGATTCGGCATAGCCTTCTTCAGATTATTCATCCTTGTCTTCGTCTCTGTCTACCAGATCGGATCCAATCAAAGCAGTTCGTCCCCCTTCTCAAGTTCCGGAGGGTGGCTCTTCACTTGGTGTTCACTATTCTTTTGTATTGGCACTAACAATGGCACCGACTTTAACTTTGACTTAGTCCTCCGCTCATGAATCTGGCTATCTCAAGATATCCGGATTCCATTCCTTTCTGATGCGCCTTATGTTTCCAAAAGGTAAGACTTTCCCCTTCCAGGGTGACCCCATTTGCCCGAGCCCTAATCGAGGAATGGCAATCTCGTTTCGGCCTGGCCTTGTCTCTTCTCTCTGAAGGCTGTTCCTATTCATATTCAAATTGTTAGATAGCTTCTATCTTTCAGTTTATATCTTTGGTTCTCGAGGTTCTCAAGTTTCAATCCAGATGTAATGGATTGTATTTCACCCTCGCGATAATAGCTATATGGGTAAATTGCTTGACGATCTATCCAAAAGGAGCCGTGTCCATGCGGTTTTCCTCTCTCGCATAGAGCCAACCTTACTCTATGTGCTGTCCTGGGTGGGCTACCATCCTTTTCCATTCCACTACCTTACATGTTAGCTCGTCTCTGTCTTCGTCTTTGTGTCTGCCGATTCAATTGATGCTGCTCGTCCGTCAGGATGGCTCGACGTGGATCCCTATTCTTATTCCTAGTTCCACCTTCTTGACATAGTTTCCGTCTCTTGAATACCAACTTTCTGCAGGGGTGGATTGAGCGGTGGCAACGTCCGAAAGGTATGATTTAGTAGTAGATGGCCCCTTCCCTTCCGTGTTTGAAACGGCTTAAGAGCGCCTCGCCTTGGTCGGCGAGAAGAAACATAGAAAAGAAAGAAGGTATGAAATCCTTAGCTCCACCACGTGTTAAGCATACGAGAATTGAGACTGCTACCAGCCCCGGGAATTCCATAGCTGTTAGCTCTGACCCCAAAACATCCAAGGTACCTTGAAATGACTAGGAGCTCGCATGAACCCATATCAACCCATCTTCAATCAAGAGAACCGGAACTAGCTGGAAGAGAAAAAGAAGTAGATTAGGACTGCCTTTTAGCATTAGCTGGCGGGGAACTAAGAGAGAGTTCAGCAGGAAGGGAAGGAAATCTTCAACTTAAACTTCAACTCGCGTAAAGGGAGAAAGAAAAGAACTGGAAATGCATAGGATATACTCGATTAAATTATGAATGAAAATCGCAACTACTGGTACAATAGATACATACGGGTACTACTGGCCCACTATCGCTAGACGGAATGACACTCTTGTTATACGGAATCACACTAGCACTCTTAGCTCTTTAGCTATTACGCTTGGTAGTAAGGCGAGGAATGATAGCAAGAGTGCTTTACGAGAAAGAACCCTTTACCCTTTTTCTCTTTGACCTTGACCTAGCCCTTGCTTTGCTCGTTTGACACCTTGACTGGCTAACTAAGAGACTAGTCCCCTTTCTGGCTGGAAAAGTAAGTAGGTGGGGTGTTGAAAAACTTATCCTTCAAGTGAAAAGAAAAAAGTGCCTGCTTAATCTGCAAAGGAAATAGGATAACCTTAGTCCAGGTGATAGTACACTCCATCTTTCTTTCCCATTTGAAAGAGTGCTTCCTGCGCTTGCCTAAGGGACAGAGACCGCTGGACTGGGATTAGGATAGGGTTACACAAGGCCTGACCTTAGCATTCCAATTAGATACCCCTTTAGATACTCTGCTACATCAACAAGAAAGAAGAAGATAAAAAAATGATGTCTCTTGCTGAAGTGTTTGGGAACATCAGTTAGACCAGACATTGAGCCTATTGAAAGCACAATTCAATTCCTGCTCCTAGACATTCAGATTAAGATAATAGTGAGAGCGATAGACAGAGAAGTATAGAATGCTATTGTTTCAGAATCCAACACTTGTAAACTCATATCTCCAGGGACGGAGGTACCTTAGATTAGAAGCCCATACATAAGGACAGGGACTGAGCTTAGGACTGCAGGAAAGAGGATAGCCACTAGGCCAGCTACTAGAGACACACACACTAAAAAAGATATGGGGAAAGCATATTCTCTAGGAGAAAGAAAGACATCCATCTTGGCTGACAGGGCTGACCCTGACTCTGATGCTTGACTAGAAATTATACTTGCTTCACTTGAAAGTACAATTTGAACTTCAAGGCTTTAAAGGAAAGAGACTTATAGATTGGCTTGAAAACTCCCCAGAGATAAAACATCTTAATTAGAAGAAGAGGTCTTTCTTGATCCTGGAGAGGTAAAGATTGAGACAGGTTGTCAGAGTCATTTCTATTGCTGCCTAAGAGCCCTACCCCTACTTAAGATATTGCTTGAAAGGCGTTGGTTGAGTGACTGCACTTGCCCCTTTGACTGCTGGATTGATTGACTTTGCCAGCTTCAAACCCTACTGTTCTAAGGATAAGGAAAGGGACTGAAAGGGGATGAAAATATAGCTCATATTCTTCTCTTCCTTAGACCCACCATCTATCTAGTTAGCCTCCTCGGTGAAAGAAAGGGAAAGAATTTTTAATATTAGCTCTTCCGGAGCACTCTCTTAGCTTAGCTATCTACTAGGGAATCTTATCTAAAGCCTACGATATTTGACTTCTCTCTTTTCCTTGAGATGCTTCCAGTGCGCTTCAGGGGTTCTCGAGTCCGGGAAAGGGGAAGGACAGAGAGGATACCATCTAAGAAGGACAGGGAGGAGACCGCCTCTAAGACTACTCTC